AACTTGGGTTTGTGTCAATTAGTCAATCAATTAAAAAGATAAAAAGTATTATTATTACAATTATATAGGTACCGGAATTTTTGGGGTCTTCAAAAAGAGGAACTCTGTATATAATTTTACATAAGTTTTATATAATATAATAATGTAAAAATATGGATTATGAATTACTCAACGGAGTACTACCTGCTCAAATAAAAGATATTTATTTGTCCGCCTATCATATATATTATAAGATTTGTGATAAGATAAAAATAAATCCTCTTTTGAAAAAAAAAAAGGAGGAACATAACCATCTTTAACTTTAAAAAGGTAATGCAAAAAAAGATAATTTGTTAAAAAGTGAAAAAAACTTTTGGGGATAGAGGGACTTGAACCCTCACGATTTTAAAAGTCGACGGATTTTCCTCTTACTATAAATTTCATTGTTGTCAGTATTGACATGTAAAACGGGACTCTATCTTTATTCTCATCTGATTAATCAGTTCTTCACAAGATCTATCAGACTATGGAGTGAGTGTGAATGTTTTCATGAATAAATATGGATTCCGCTTTTAACTTGGAATCAATTCACAACAATTCTTGCATTTTTAATTTCCTATTCTAAATCTCTACTATAATATAGAATATATATATATATAAATATATTATATTATTAAAATATAAAATTAAAAAAATTTTCGGGTTGTCATTAATCATTTCAGTACGTATATTCTTCACCCTTTTTCTTGGTTTGGAATTTAGACGGAAGAAGTCTTATACTTATAACAACACAGTCAACCCCATTTGTTAGAACAGCTCCCTTTGAGTCTCTGCACCTATCCCTTTTTTTCTTGCTTTCTTCATCCTTTATTTTGCGTTTGAAAAAAAGGAAAATAAAAGGAGTTGGCTCAGGATTGCCCTTTTTTTAATTCCAGGGTTTCTCTGAATTTGGAAGTTTTCACTTAGTAGGTTTCCATACTAAGGCTCAAGTCAATTAAGTCCGTAGCGTCTACCGATTTCGCCATATCCCCGTTATATTTTCTAAAATTAGGATCCCAATGTAATGTCCCCCCCTTCCGTAACTCTCGCATTTTGTATATTTTATACAGATGAATATACCGAAAAAAAGTTTTTTCTTCTTCTTTTTTTTTTTTCTATTGGAAAGACTATAAATTTGAAACTTGCTTTGGTCTAATCCGAAATGATTCTATCATTTCTGTAGGTACAATTCAATATAGATGATTAGAGAGCATATATACGCTTCTTTCCTTTATGCAGTTTGTAATACTCAAAGGATCGATTCTTTGTTTTTCGTCTTCGTCTCTGAAGGAAAATAGAAGACTATTTTTTTATATTAATTATTATAATCTATAATCTGGATTTCATTTTTCTTGATTTCTTTCTATTTTTTTTTTAGGTTTTCTTGGGGCAGACCCCTAAATAAGATAACTAAAAAAAAATCTATTCATTATAGCTATAATGAAAATTTTCATAATGCATTTTTTTCTATTACTAGCCCTCATTTCTTATTATAATATAATTTATATATTAGTTAGTAGATATAATTTAGCTATAATAATGATATAAATTTCTATTTCAATAGAATTATATAATTCTAAAAAGAAGAAAAATAAATAAGCTTAAACTAAGATAAGATAGAGTTTTTATGTATGTAGAATTTCTATGAGCCCGCTTAGCTCAGAGGTTAGAGCATCGCATTTGTAATGCGATGGTCATCGGTTCGATTCCGATAGCCGGCTTTTCCTTATTTTTTTTTTTTTCTTTTTTTTATCAAAGAACAAATAATAATAATCAAAGTATGCCCTTTCCTTCGTCAAAAGGTTATTGATCTATTATGTGGTTGTGGTAGAAATTCCCAATTATGAATAAAAGTAAAGGGTTGAGCCTTGGCATAACAAATAATGAAAAAGACTCTTTCCTTTTATTTTTTACTTATACTTACATAGATTAATACAAAATCTAGAATATATAAATGGATGGATTTGTATATCATATATACAATACATCTTATCTTATTATTCATTGTAATATAATACTTCAGGAGATTTCGTTTCATTTATCATTTAGTTTTAATTTAGGTTTTTTTGTAAAATGAAATATATAAAATAAATTAAATAAAAAATAATAATAAAAAATAAAGAAAGGAGTCTTTATGTCGCGTTACCGAGGACCTCGTTTCAAAAAAATACGACGTTTAGGGGCTTTGCCTGGACTAACAAATAAAAGGCCTAGAACAGGAAGGGATCTTAGAGCCCAATCACGTTCTGGTAAAAAATCTCAATATCGTATTCGTCTAGAAGAAAAACAAAAATTGCGTTTTCATTACGGTATTACAGAACGACAATTACTTAAATACGTTCGTATCGCCAGAAAAGCCAAAGGGTCAACAGGGCAGGTTTTACTACAATTACTTGAAATGCGTTTGGATAACATCCTTTTTCGCTTGGGCATGGCTCCAACTATTCCTGGAGCCCGCCAATTAGTTAATCATCGACATATTTTAGTTAATGGCCGTATAGTAGATATACCGAGTTATCGTTGCAAACCGCAAGATACTATTACGGCAAAGGATAAACAAAAATCCAGAGCTCTAATTCTAAATTATCTTGATTCATCCCCCCCTGACGAATTGCCCAAACATTTGACTCTTGACCCATTTCCGTATAAATTTCCGTATAAAGGATTAATCAACCAAATAATAGATAGTAAGTGGGTCGGTTTGAAAATAAATGAATTACTAGTGGTAGAATATTATTCTCGTCAGACTTAGCCCTAACTAAAAAACAAAGCGAAAGGGTTCGAACAATCCGGCCCTTTTCAAATTGACTTAAGGATTAAAGTCAGGGGTTTGATAGGAATTTTATCCCACTCATAATATTTTTTCCGATCTCGAATCTAACTGTTATGTTCTAATAATGGTATTTAATTTTTTGTTGTTTGATATCTTACAGTTAGGAATGTTGGTAAATTAGGTTTTTAAAGTCCGGAAAGAGAGGGATTCGAACCCTCGGTAAACAAAAGCCTACATAGCAGTTCCAATGCTACGCCTTGAACCACTCGGCCATCTTTCCTATTGACTCAAAAACCTAAAAAATAGCGAGACATTAAAATTAAAGATTAATATTATATTCGATTTTTACTTGGATAGGTATGACCAACCAGAGAATTCTATATATTCTATAACTAATAGATAGATAAGTTTTTATAAAAAAGCTTTCCTCGAAGGATTCAAATTAAAAACATGTTTTTTCTTGTGAAAGTATCAAAATAGATAATATATTGATATTGATTGAATGATTGATTCATATTTGTTCATATGATGTTCCTACCCTTTACTTTTAAAACTTTTAAATTTAATCAAATCGTATAGATAAATATCTGAGATTTCTATATCCATATATACCTACTTGATTAATTAAATCGCCGAATTGGAACAAATTAACGGATTGATGAGTTTAGGTTTTTTAGACTATGTATGATTAATGGATACTCTTCGACCACGGTTCGATTTAGATTTATATACTAGAATTCCGTAACTTAAAAAAAAATCCTTTTCGATGAAATTAGGAATAGTTCCTCCATTACTACATTTTATTTGGATGAATTCGAATGGAATTCCCCTATTTCTTATTAATTCTTGAATAAAGAAGTCATTTGTATAAGTATAATAAGTAAAAAAGAAACAATATAATAATATAATATATAATGTAAGTAGAAGTTTTTTATCTTTATTTTATGTTTTTTGTTTCGAACTGAATCCGTTTTTATGTTATTTCGTCCTGTACAAATCCTTTGCTTGGGAAATCCTTTTTCCACAAGAGGTAATGAGACTAATTATAGAATGGATTGATACCTATGCCTAGATCGCGAATAAATGGAAATTTTATTGATAAGACCTTTTCAATTGTGGCCAATATTTTATTACGAATCATTCCGACAACTTCGGGAGAAAAAGAGGCATTTACTTATTACAGAGATGGTGTGATTTGATTTTTTTTCTGTTTCTAGGTTGATGAGAAAGACACACGATTCGAAATAGAAAGAAGAAAGAGTCTTATATTCTTAATTAGAAAAAAGTCTACGCTTGTTGAAGGTGAAGTTTAGAAATAGAACAATTCCTTCTGTCGTGTATCCCCGATTGATGCAGCCTCAAATACTATGCTTCTCAATTTGAGTATTAGTATTGAGCGGAAGGTTACACCTGTGTGTTCTGTATTACAGGTCAGGTCAGTCCGACTTCTTAGTAATAGAGTTACAATAGGCGGCATAGGGGAAAAAGCACTACACCTAGCAATCGACAACACAAAAGCTTTGTTTAAAATGACTTACTAACTCCCTTTTCTTATCTGGATTGGGACTAACAAGAATGGTTGGGATAACAAACATCCATCTCGTTGATACTTTGGATACCCGTATAACCATCAAAGACTGTTGAAGTTACTATTTCCTGGAAATTAGGAGGCGTTGAGAACAAAGTAATTGTTCGAGTTATCTTTTCTATATTAGTATCAAGGCATTTGATGTTAGTACAAGTTCTTGCGCAAGAAGGTTGGCTAGATATTTTTTTTAAACGCTAGCCCCACTCAGTTCATAATGAGATTAAACCCTGTTTATTATTCTATGTATTTTTGATGCTCATTATGCGTATTTAAAGGAGGAGCCGTATGAGATGCAAATTTCACGTACGGTTCTGGAACGGAGATTCTTTGAATCGAATGACGACCGTAACGGATGTCAGCTCAATCCGAAGGAAATTATGCGGAAGCTTTACAGAATTATTATGAAGCTATGCGACTAGAAATCGACCCCTACGATCGAAGTTATATACTCTATAATATAGGCCTTATTCACACAAGTAATGGGGAACATACGAAAGCTTTAGAATATTATTTCCGGGCACTAGAACGAAACCCATTCTTACCCCAAGCTTTTAATAATATGGCAGTGATCTGTCATTACGTGCGACTATCTCCACTATAGAAGGAAAAAGGAAGACCCCCCCTCTTTTTTTAGTATTTACTAAAAAAAAATAGGCTCACTACATATGCATCGTCTAAAACGCCGATTTTTTGAGCTGTAGGAAAGAAATAAACTTCATAGAAATTAAAATATGACGAAATAAGATATGCCTAGATAGTTTTTTCAATGTCGTCTATGGATAAAAATTTTTAATTGATAGAGAGGAAGCACCGTAAAGATCAATTAACGAGGTTTTGGGCCAATACATTAAGAAAATAACTGCTTATTTATGCCTATAATATTAATTAATAAGATATATAAAAGTGAGTAATTAACTTCTGTAATAGAGTTGATCCACTAACTAAGGTATTGAGCGGCGGTGTAGGATCAGATCCCAAAGATAGTAAGTCTTTTCTTTAGTACTTTTTTTATAAAGGAAAGTCTTTCTCAAAGATTCTATATAAATTTCGATATGAAATCGAGATAGTTACCTTGCCGAAAATACTAACAATAGGAGTAAATAAATACCTATACTTTATTCTTCTGCGGGTGGGAGAAAAGATAAAACTAAAATAAAACTTATTATTAATTATAAATCAAAAAATAATTAAATAAAAATGAAAGTTTGAAACTCATCTGATTAACCTCTTTTGGTTACCTCGAAGAGTGGGAGAGATCTATGAGAAATCTCATTCCTTGTTTTCCTTTTTATAGGTAAAAAAAGGACACCAAAAGAATGGACTGCGGAGCCGTATGAGGTAGGAAAGTCTCAAGTACGGTTCTAAGGGAAGGAATTGACCCGCCTATTCCGACCGGGGAGAACAGGCCATCCGACAGGGAGATTCTGAAATTGCAGAGGCTTGGTTTGATCAAGCCGCTGAGTATTGGAAACAAGCTATAACGCTTACTCCTGGGAATTATATTGAAGCGCATAATTGGTTGAAGATCACGGGACGTTTCGAATAACATTTTTTATTGGTCCATTAATAAAATGACATTTTTCTTCTGGGAAAAACTAATTAAAGAATTTAATTATATCCCTTATCAGATCGTTCTAGTTTATCTGAGATTTCGTAAGGATAACGAATACACGGATACAGTACAGAATTTTTTTATTTCTTTTCATCTATTTCAAATATTAAATTCTTTAATTTTATAATAATTTCATTTTTTTCTATAATATAATATTTATAAAAAAAAAATTGAAATATTCGATACTAGTTGATGAGAGTTACATCGAAAACATAACAAAGTAAGGAAAGTGCAATTACTTTGGTGTCTTCTTTTAATTAATTCTTATTAAATGGAATCAGATCTATTATGAATTGTCGATCAGAGCGTATATGGATAGAACTTATAACAGGATCTCGAAAAATAAGTAATTTAGGCTGGGCCATTATCCTTTTTCTAGGTTCATTAGGATTCGTATTGGTTGGAATTTCTAGTTATCTCGGTAGGAATTTTATATCCTTATTTCCCCCCCAGCAAATTCTTTTTTTTCCACAAGGGATCGTGATGTCTTTCTATGGAATCGCAGGCCTCTTTATTAGCTCCTATTTGTGGTGTACAATTTCGTTGAATGTAGGTAGCGGTTATGATTTTTTCGATAAAAAAGAAGGAATAGTATGTATTTTTCGTTGGGGATTTCCTGGAAAAAACCGTCGCATCTGCCTCCGATTTCTTATAAAAGATATTCAGTCTATTAGAATAGAATTTAAAGAAGGCATTTATACTCGTCGTGTCCTTTATCTGGAAATAAGAGGCCAGGGGGCCATTCCTTTGACCCGTACGGATGAAAATTTGACTCCACGAGAAATTGAACAAAAAGCTGCTGAATTGGCCTATTTCTTGCGTGTACCAATTGAAGTATTTTGAAATGATATTTCTGTCTTTCTTAACTCGGAGTAAAAAAAATCTACAATACTCTTTTTCAAACTTTTTCGCCGGCATACCTAATTTAATGGAAATTTTATCAGAACGCCCACTCGAGTCAAAGCAGACGTATAAAGAACAACCAAAAAGGTAAACTTTTTTGTCTACAAATACAACGCAAATACAACGAAGGGGTCTTTGGATGGTAATAAACTAAATTTAGTAACAAATAAAAAAAAAAAAAAGAATTGATGGGCTCATCCCATATATATATATAAATGGATTCTTTTTTTTACCCTGTATTGGGAATTAATAGGTTAGATACAATACACGAAATCATATCAAATTTTTCCATTATTTATTTTTTAGCAATCTTTTTTTGTTCGCTTTAATAATCAAGCACTTGGATTTTTTATAATTATAACGAGACTAAAATTTTTTGAATTTTATCTTGTTTTGACTCTTTTTTTTTACTTTTTCACATTCAAATCCTCAATTATTTTTTTGTACTATGCTTAACTCATGAAATTTTTCGCAATATTTTAAAGTTTGGTAGAAAGTAAATTCTTTCGTCGTGAAATAAAAAAAAAAATGCATTAATTTTTAATTGATGTGGCTCTGACGCGTAGTCATCGAAGGAAAGGCATTTTTTTGTGACCGATTGTAATATCTGAAAACACGCATTTTATTCATTCGAATTAGAAGTGTACTCTTTTTCTAGTTCTGTATTCTTTCAAGATTCAAGACCTAATAAAAAAAGAGACTAAATGCATGGATTGGCTACTTGTACTAGACTTCATGTTTGATAGAACTACTAGATCTAGATCGCATAGAGTCGATGAATGCGACGAGTTTATAAACAAATTATAGATGAAAAATTTGGAAAAAAAGAAAACATTTATTACTTTTCTATATCTTGTATCTATAGTCTTTTTACCTTGGTGGATCGCGTTATCATGTCAAAAAAGTCTGGAATCATGGGTTACTAATTGGTGGAATACTAAGCAATTGGAACCTTTTTTGAATGATATTCAAGAAAAGAGTTTTGTAGAAAAATTCATCGAATTAGAAGAGCTGCGCTTGTTGGACGAAATGGTAAAGGAATACCCGGAAACGCATCTACAAAAACTGCGTGTCGGAATCCACAACGAAACGATTCAATTTATCAAGATGTACAATGAGGATTGTATCCATATGATTTTGCAATTCTCGACAAATATAATATGTTTCTTTATTCTAAGTAGTTATTCTATTCTGGCGAATAAAGAACTTATTCTTATTAATTCTTGGGTTCAAGAATTCCTATATAACTTAAGTGACACAATAAAAGCTTTGTCTATTCTGTTTTTAACGGATTTTTGTATTGGGTTTCATTCGCCCCACGGTTGGGAACTAATGATTAGCTCTATCTCCAAAGATTTTGGATTTGCTCATAATGATAAAATTATATCGGTTCTTGTTTCCATTTGTCCAGTCATCCTAGATACAATTTTTAAATATTTGATTTTCGACTATTTAAATCGTGTATCCCCATCACTTGTAGTGATTTATCATTCACTGAATGACTGAAAAGAAAAAAGATAATAAGGATATAAATACAATTATAATTTTTAATTATACTGTTTCTTTTTTTGTACATAACCATAAGCAAACCATTCAAAATCATACTTTATCTTTCCATTTTTAACCATCCAAGGCGGGCCGATCTGTCTATATTCCAGTAATATTCTTTCTTATTTCATTAGATTAAGTTTAAAGTTTCAGTTAAAGTAAATAGCAGAATCGCGGATAGGAAACTATACTAGCAACCTACCCAATTTATTGTAGAAATTTTCGGGATAAATGATTGGACCATGCAAATGCAAACTATAAAGACTTTTTCTTGGATAAAAGAACAGATTACTCGGTTCATTTCCGTCTCGCTCATGATATATATAATGACTAAGCCCTTCAGTTCAAATGCGTATCCCATTTTTGCCCAGCAAGGCTATGAAAATCCGCGAGAAGCGACTGGACGCATTGTATGTGCCAATTGCCATTTAGCTAACAAGCCCGTGGATATTGAGGTTCCCCAAGCGATTCTTCCGGATACTGTATTTGAAGCAGTTGTTCGAATGCCTTATGATATGCAATTAAAACAAGTTCTTGCTAACGGCAAGAAAGGGGGATTGAATGTAGGGGCTGTTCTTATTTTACCTGAGGGATTTGAATTAGCCCCGGCCGATCGTATTTCTCCAGAGATGAAAGAAAAGATCAGAAATCTTTCTTTTCAGAGTTACCGTCCCAATAAAAAAAATATTCTTGTGATAGGTCCTGTTCCCGGGCAAAAATATAGTGAAATCACCTTTCCTATTCTTTCCCCGGACCCTGCTACTAAGAAAGATATTTACTTTTTAAAATATCCGATATATGTAGGTGGGAACAGAGGGAGGGGTCAGATCTATCCTGACGGAAGCAAGAGTAATAATACAGTTTATAATGCCACAGCAACGGGTATAGTAAAGAAAATTTTACAAAAAGAAAAAGGCGGATACGAAATAAGCATAGCGGATGCCTTGGATGGACGTGAAGTGGTTGATATTATCCCTCCAGGACCGGAGCTTCTTGTTTCAGAGGGTGAATCTATCAAACTTGATCAACCATTAACGAGTAATCCTAATGTGGGTGGATTTGGTCAGGGAGACGCAGAAATAGTCCTTCAAGACCCATTACGCGTACAAGGTCTTTTGTTCTTCTTTGCATCTGTTATTTTGGCACAAATTTTTTTGGTTCTTAAAAAGAAACAGTTTGAGAAAGTTCAATTGTCCGAAATGAATTTCTAGATTCGTGGATTTATCAACATAAAGATCGTAACAAGAAGATAATTCGTATTGACAATTCTTTGACAATTTTAGACGATCAATAAAAAATTATGAAAAAGTTTATTTCTATTTTTGTCTGCATTTACAAAAAGTCTGAAATTATTACTTTAATAATACATTACATTATTAGTTATAATATAACTATCGCGAAGAAAACTATTTGACTTTTTCACCTTTTTCAATCGAAATTGGAATGATGTTACTATTATCATCATATATCATATTTCAATGTCATAGAGTGGATCAAAAGTTTTTTATTACAGAATAAAATTCGACTAGATACTAGCCTAAGCAGAGAATATAACGAA